TCTCATATAAAGGGAATGTAATAAAGCATCAATACTGATTAATCCATAATTAGACAAATCCATGCATAGAACAAAAAATCAAGAGACCCGAGCCAATAAAGACTAAGAGGATTGACTCAAGAATAAATTATATTTTCATTAGGGGCTCCGTTGTAGAATTCAGACCTAACCATTAATCGATAAGTGGTGAGAACGACAGAACCTGTGAGTGCATAAGATTCTATTGAAAACGAATCCTAATGATTCATTGGAAGGATGGCGGAACGAACCAGAAACCTATTCATTTATTCTGAGAAGTCATGTCATAGACTAATCTTACAACTGAATGTTGAAAGAGTAAATATTCGCCCGCGAATTTTTTTATTTCTAAATTTTAGTCGATTCAATATAATAATAGATATGATAATAAAAGGCAAAACAAAATAAAGATTCATTATAACGTTATACCAAAACGCCATTATCTATAAATAGAATACGTGTTTAATTATAAATTATATATATATATTAAAACATAAAAAATTTCTAATTTCTATTTATAATAGATTAGATGAAATTTCAAAGAATCTCACGATTCCGTATATTATTCATCGTCTATATTATTTTTTAATCGTTTAATTCGTGAGGAGCTGGATGAGAAGAAATTCTCATGTCCGGTTCTGTAGTAGAGATGGATGGAATTGATAAACAACCATCAACTATAACCCCAAAAGAACCAGATTCCGTAAACAACATAGAGGAAGAATGAAAGGAATATCTTATCGAGGCAATCGTATTTGCTTCGGTAGATACGCTCTTCAAGCGCTTGAACCCGCTTGGATCACATCTAGACAAATAGAAGCAGGGCGTCGAGCAATGACACGAAATGCACGCCGCGGTGGAAAAATATGGGTACGCATATTTCCAGACAAACCTGTTACAGTAAGACCTACAGAAACACGTATGGGTTCGGGGAAAGGATCTCCCGAATATTGGGTAGCTGTGGTTAAACCCGGTAGAATACTTTATGAAATGAGCGGAGTAACCGAAAATATAGCCAGAAGGGCTATTTCAATAGCGGCATCAAAAATGCCTATACGAACTCAATTCATTCTTTCAGGATAGAAATGTAGAAACAAAGGAAAGAGGTTTTTTGGATGAAAAAAAAACAATTGCAGGTTTTTTTGTTTTGAACAAATAATATTTCTTTTTTTTTTTTATTTAGACCTTTGCATTGAAAAAGAAAAAACCGATAAATAAAAAAAATGATATGATTCAACCTCAAACCCATTTGAATGTAGCGGATAACAGCGGGGCCCGAGAATTGATGTGTATTCGAATCATAGGAGCTAGTAATCGACGATATGCTCATATAGGTGATGTTATTGTTGCTGTAATCAAGGAAGCAGTACCAAATACACCTCTAGAAAGATCAGAAGTGATACGAGCTGTAATTGTACGTACTTGTAAAGAACTCAAACGCGACAACGGTATGATAATACGATATGATGACAATGCTGCAGTTGTTATTGATCAAGAAGGAAATCCAAAAGGGACCCGAATTTTTGGCGCGATCGCCCGGGAATTAAGACAGTTAAATTTCACTAAAATAGTTTCATTAGCGCCTGAAGTATTATAAGGGAAAAACTTAATGTAATATAGTTATAGTATTTGAATGAAATCGATTAATTAGTAGATTGTTTATATATCACGTATATACCTTTAATAATTCAGAAATAAAGATAAAGAAAAAAAGAAAAAGAGCATGTTGATTATATCAAAATTCGGGGGCAACAAAAATCTTAGTTTATCATGAGTAAAGACACTATTGCTGACATAATAACCTCTATACGAAATGCTGACATGAATAAAAAAAGAACAGTTCGAATACCATCCACTAACATCACTGAAAATATTGTTAAAATACTTTTACAAGAAGGTTTTATTGAAAACGTGAGAAAACATCAGGAAAGCCATAAATATTTTTTGGTTTTAACACTACGACATAGAAGAAATAGGAAAAAGCCATATAAAAATGTTTTAAATTTAAAACGGATCAGTCGACCCGGTCTACGAATATATGCTAACTATCAACGAATTCCTAGAATTTTGGGCGGAATGGGGATTGTAATTCTTTCTACTTCTCGAGGCATAATGACAGACCGAAAGGCTCGAATAGAAAGAATCGGCGGAGAAATTTTGTGTTATATATGGTAATCTTTCTGATATCCAAACTATACGCGGAACTTTCATATTTGTGAAAAAAGAGAAAGGGGAAGTTTATAATATTACGCCTCTAGTTGATACTTCAAAGAAGTTTTACCTGGAATGAAACAACAAAAATGGATTCATGAGGGTTTAATTACTGAACAACTTACCAATGGTATGTATCTTCCGGGCTCGTTTAGATAATGAAAATCCTATTCTGGGTTTTGTTTCGGAAAGGATTCGACGCAGTTTTATACGTATACTACCAGGAAATAGAATAAAATTAAGGTAAGTCCTTATGATTCAACCAAAGGAC